AAAAAAAAARGGGRRAAAAATAATAGGGAAAAATTAAAATTTTTTTAGTTTTTTAAAATAATAATTAAATTAATTTAAAATTAATAAAAATAAAATTTTATTATTAAATTAAAATTAAAAGAATATATTTATTAATTTATAAAAAATAAAGTTTATATAAATAGTTTTATTTAAATTAAATAATTTAGTTAAATAAAATTTTACATATAAAAATTTTTGTAAAAAATAAATTTTAAATAAATAAAATGAAAATTAATATTTTATATTTAGTAGTAATTAATATTATTATTTTAATTTAAGTTAAAATGTAGTTATTATTTTTAAAATATTGATTAAATTTGTGCCAGCAGTCGCGGTTATACAAATATTATAATTAAATTTGTTTAATATAAAGTTAAAATTATATAATTATAAATAAAATTTATAAATAAATATTTAAGAATAAAAATAAATTTTTAAGTGAAATTTAAAATTTTAATAAAATTTTTAAATTAAAAATTTTTGAATCTTTGAAAATTTAAATAAAAACTAGGATTAGATACCCTATTATTTAAATAGTAATAAAAATAAAAATTAAGGTAGTAAAAATTAAATTTTTAAAACTTAAAAAATTTGGCGGTATTTTATTCTGTTTAGAGGAATTTGTTCTATAATCGATAATCCACGAATACTTTACTTTTTTTTGTTTTCAGTTTATATATCGTTGTCATCAGAATATTTTAAAAGAATAAAAAATTTTCTAAATTTTAAATTAAAAATTATGTCAAATCAAGGTGTAATTTATAAAAAAGAAGAAATGAGTTACAATAAAAATTATTTAAAAATGAAAAAAATTATTAAAATAAAATTAGAAAGTGGATTTAAAAGTAAATTAATTTATAAAAATTAATTGATTAAAGTTTTAAAATATGCACATATCGCCCGTCGCTCTCGTTATAAATTTTTAAATGAGATAAGTCGTAACATAGTAGATATATTGGAAAATGTATCTAGAAATACAATTTAAAGCTTAAGGAGTGAAGTTTTTTGTTTACATTAAAAAGAAATACGTGCAAATCGTTTTAAATTGAAAAAAAATCTTAATAAATAATTTAATAAATTAAAAAGTTATCTATTAAATTTATAAATAATAAAAGTATTTTTTATAATTGTTTTAGTAATTAAAAATAAAATAATAAAATTTTTTTTATAGTTTAAAGTAAAGAAATTGAAAAGTTGAAATAAAATTGAAAAATTAATTAATAAAAAAGAATAATTAATTTTTTGTTCCTTGTGTATCAGGATTAATCAAATTTTAAAGTTAAAATTAACATATTTATAATTTAAAAAAAATTAAAAATTTTTGTGTTTTATTGTGTAAAAAATATTATAAAAAAATTTTTTAAAATTAAAAGTTAATTGTTTTTAAAGTTATATAATTTTTAAAGAAATAAATTTAATTTAGGTTAATTTTAATTATTTTTATATTTTTTTTATAGAAATAAAATTGAATTAATATAATAATTTAAGGGTTGAGCTTTAAATTAAAAAATTAAAATTAATTTAAATAATAGTTATTTAATTATTAAATATAAAATAAATAATCTTAGAAATAGAAAATTTTAATTAAAATGTTTTAATTAATTATTATTAGTAAAATATTTAATAAAAATTTAATTTTTTATTTAAAAAATAAATTAAATTAAAAAATTTAATTTATAATAATTAAATTAGTAAATTTAAAATTTTTGTAAATAAAAATAATTTAAAATAAATTTTGATATAATGAATTCGACAAAATTATTTTTATTTGTTTAACAAAAACATTGTTTTTTAAAATTTTTAAAAAATAAGGCCTGCACACTGAATTTAAATTTAAAGAGCCGCAGTATTTTGACTGTGCAAAGGTAGCATAATCATTAGTTTTTTAATTGAAGACTGGAATGAAAGGTTTAATAAAAAATAAGTTTTATTATATTAATTAAAATTGAATTTATTATTTTAGTAAAAAAACTAAAATTTAAATAAAAGACGATAAGACCCTATAAAGCTTTATATAATTTATATTAAAAATTAATTTAGAATAATTAAATTTTTAGTTTTGTAATTTATTTGATTGGGGTGATTTAAAGATTTAAAAAACTCTTTATTTTATTTTTTATTTATAAATAAAATTAAAAATGATCTTTAAAATTTTGGATTAAAAAATTAAGTTACTTTAGGGATAACAGCGTAATTTTTTTAGAGAGTTCAAATCGATAAAAAAGTTTGCGACCTCGATGTTGGATTAAGATATAAATTTAGGTGTAGAAGTTTAAATTTTTAGTCTGTTCGACTATTTTTCTTACATGATCTGAGTTCAAACCGGTTTAAGCCAGGTTGGTTTCTATCTTTATATAAATATTATGTTATAGTACGAAAGGACCTAACATAAAAATATAAATTTATAAAATTATAGAATAAAATTAAAAAATAAAAGTTTTTTTTTGAAAATAAAAGGTTTTAGTTATTGAATTACTATTTTAGCAAAAAAATGCATTAAATTTAGAATTTAAAGATATAAAAATTAATTTTATAAATAGTATTGATTTTTAATTTAGATTTTTTTTTACCTATAGTGGGAAGATTATTATTAATTATTTTTGTTATAATTAGTGTTGCTTTTTTGACTTTATTAGAACGAAAGGTTTTAGGATTAATTCAAATTCGAAAAGGGCCAAATAAAATTGGTTTATTTGGGATTTTGCAACCTTTTTGTGATGCAATTAAGTTATTTACAAAAGAACAAGTTTTACCAATTTTTTCTAATAAAATTGTCTATTATTTTTCTCCTATTTTTTCATTATTTTTATCTTTATTTATTTGGTTATGCTTACCTTTTTTAGTAAAATTATATTCTTTTTCTTTAGGGGTGATATTTTTTTTTTGTTGTATAAGTTTTGGGGTGTATATAGTTATATTGGCTGGTTGATCGTCGAATTCTTTATATGCTTTGTTAGGGTCTTTACGGGCAATTGCTCAAACTATTTCTTATGAAGTAGCTTTAGTTATTATATTAATAAGAGTGTTATTTTTAATTAATAGTTTTAATTTAATTTGATTTGAGATTTTTCAAGTAAAGTTGTGATTTATTGTTTTATTTTTTCCTATTGCTATAATGTGACTGATTTCTAGATTAGCTGAGACAAATCGGACACCCTTTGATTTTGCGGAAGGAGAGTCAGAATTAGTATCAGGGTTTAATGTTGAGTATGGGGCAGGTGGGTTTGCTTTAATTTTTTTAGCTGAGTATGCAAGAATCTTATTTATAAGAGCTTTATTTTCTTTATTATTTTTAGGGTCTAACTTGTTGTCTTTTATTTTTTTTTTAAAATTAGTTTTTATTTCTTTTATATTTATTTGAGTTCGAGGGGCCTACCCTCGATATCGTTATGATAAATTGATAAATATAGCTTGAAAAAGTTACTTACCCATTGTATTAAATTTATTGTTTTTTTTTGTTGGGATTTATTTAATTTTATTTTAATAATAAAAAATAGTATTTAAGTTAATAGAAAAATAGAGTTTCTATCTTATATTTTCAAAATATATGCTTAATTCAAGCTCATTAACTTTTAAAAAAATGATAAAGTTATAAAGGTATAAAATGATTAATTAAAAAGGTTTTCTCATCAGATGGAAATAATTGGGTTAATAATAAAATAAAAAAAATAAAGAAAGGTTAGAATTTGACCAGTAAGAACATAGGGGTCTTCTACAGGACGTGCTCCAATTCATGTTAATAGGATTACTATAATTACTATAATTCAAAATAAAATTTGATTTAAGGGGTAAAATTGATTTCTTTGAAAATTAAATTTATTAGTAAAGGGTAAAATGAATAAAATTGCAATTGATATAACAAGGGCAATTACTCCTCCTAATTTATTAGGAATAGAACGTAGAATAGCATAAGCAAATAAAAAATATCATTCTGGTTGAATATGAGGGGGTGTAACCAAGGGGTTAGCAGGAATGAAATTATCTGGGTCTCCTAAAAGGTAAGGGTAAGATAAACAAATAAAAGTTAGTCTAAAAAATAGAATTATAAAGCCAAAAATGTCTTTAAAAGAAAAGTAAGGGTGAAAGGGGATTTTGTCTGTATTTCTATTAATTCCTAGGGGGTTGTTTGACCCGGTTTGATGAAGAAATAAAAGATGAATTATTGTAAAAGCGGCAACAATAAAAGGGAATAAGAAATGAAAAGAAAAAAATCGGGTTAATGTAGCGTTATCTACTGCAAATCCCCCTCATAATCATTGAACTAAATCAATTCCTACATATGGGACTGCTGAAAGTAAATTGGTAATAACAGTAGCTCCTCAAAAAGATATTTGTCCTCAAGGGAGAACATAACCTATAAAGGCTGTTCCTATAGTTAGAAATAAAAGAATTACTCCAACTATTCAAGTGTATAAATATTTGTAAGAGCCATAATATATACCTCGGCCGATATGAAGATAAATACAAATAAAAAAAAAAGAAGCTCCATTGGCATGAAGAGTTCGAAGTAACCAGCCGTTATTTACATCTCGACAAATATGGTTAACTGAATTAAAAGCTAGTAATGTATCTGCGGTGTAATGTATCGCTAAGAATAGTCCTGTTACAATTTGAATTATTAGACAAATTCCTAATAATGAGCCAAAATTCCACCAACTAGAAATATTTGAAGGAGCAGGAAGATCAACAAGAGCATTATTCATAATTTTAAATAGGGGGTGAGATTTTCGTAATGGTTTATTCATTTATAAATTTTTTAATTAAGTTTTAGGGCGTAATGGGCCTTCAAAAATGTTAGTAATTTTTACTGTTGCAATTAAAGTTAAAAATAAATAATTAATTAATAAAATAGTAATTAAATTTATAGGGAAATTATATATTTTATTTAATATTAAAATATTTTCTAAAGAAAAATTAGTTATTAAAATTATGTTTATATTTTCATAATTCTGTAAATGATTAAAAAATAGAAGTTTTTGTCTAAAAAAAAAAATAAGTATTAATAGGATTATGAAAAATCTTCTTAAAAGAAAAATAAAAAAAAAATTTAATTTGAATTTAAATTGTTCATTTGAGGCAATAGATGTTATATAAATAAATAAAATTAATATTCCTCCTAAAAAAATTAAAAAGAGAGAATAGGAAAATCAAAAAGTTTTAGTTAAAAGTCCTGAAAAAATAACAATTAAAATAGTTTGAATTATTAATATTAATCCTAATGATAATGGATGGTTTATTAAAAAAAAGGTAAATGAAGATAATATTAGCATAATAATACAAATATTTTGAAGGATAAAATCAGAAAATAGTTTATTAAAAATATTAATTTTGGGAATTAATGAAGAATTATTATTATTCTTTTCTGAATTTATTTAAAAAAAAAGAATTTTAATTTTGGTTTACAAGACCAATGTTTTTATTAAACTATTTAAATTTATGATAACAGTTTTAGAGGGGATTTTTTTTGTAATATTTTTTTTTGGCATTTTGTCATTTATTTTTTCATATAAGCATTTATTGAATATATTATTAAGTTTAGAGTTTATAGTTTTATGTTTATTTATTATTTTATTTTTTTATTTAAATTTTTTTAATTTTGAACAATATTTTAGAATATTTTTTTTAGTTTTTAGTGTTTGTGAAGGAGTTTTAGGTCTTTCAATCATAGTTTTTTTAATTCGTTCACATGGTAATGATTATTTTTTTAGTTATTCTTTTTTACAATGTTAAAATTTTTTTTATATTTATTATTTATAATTCCTATTTGTTTTTTTAAAAAAAGTTATTGAATTATTCAGAATATATTTTTTTTTTTGATATTTATTTTATTGTTTATAAATTATAATTTATTAATATTTAATATTAATTTAATATTTGGGTTAGATTTATTATCTTTTGGTTTAATTTTGTTGAGTTTATGGATTTGTGGGTTAATAATTATATCAAGAACAAGAATTTATTTTTCAAATTTTAATAATAATTATTTTTTGTTAAATGTTTTATGTTTATTATTTTTATTAGTTTTTACATTTAGAAGAATAAATTTATTTATATTTTATGTTTTTTTTGAAAGTAGTTTAATCCCTACTATATTTTTAATTTTTGGTTGAGGTTATCAACCAGAGCGGCTACAAGCGGGGTTGTATTTATTATTCTATACTTTATTTGCTTCATTGCCTTTATTAATAGTGTTATTTTTTATTATAAAAAATTTTTTTACTTTAAATTTTAATTTTTTAAAAGAATTTAGTTTAGAAAGTTTTTTATTTTATTTTTTTTTAGTTTTTGCATTTTTAGTTAAAATACCTATATTTATAGTTCATTTGTGATTGCCTAAAGCTCATGTTGAAGCTCCAGTATCAGGGTCTATAATTTTGGCCGGGGTGTTATTAAAGTTAGGGGGTTATGGTTTAATTCGGGTATTTTCTGTAATTTTAAATTTTTCTGTAAAATTAAATATTTTTTGGATTGTATTAAGTTTAGTTGGGGGGTTTTTAGTTAGTTTAATTTGTTTACGTCAAATTGATTTAAAAGCTTTAGTTGCGTATTCTTCGGTTGCTCATATAAGATTAGTAATTGGGGGTTTAATAGTATTAATAAGTTGGGGTTGGGGGTTTTCTTATACTTTAATAATTGCTCATGGTTTATGTTCTTCAGGTTTATTTTATTTAGTAAATTTATTTTATGAACGATTGAGAAGACGAAGTTTATTAATTAATAAGGGTATAATTGTTTTTATACCTAGAATTTCTTTATGGTGATTTTTATTATGTTCAAGAAATATAGCAGCACCTCCTACAATTAATTTATTAGGAGAAATTGGTTTATTAAATAGAATTATTGGCTGGTCTAAAATAATAATGATTCCATTAATTTTAATTTCTTTTTTTAGTGCGGCATATACTTTATACTTATACTCTTTTAGTCAGCACGGAAAATTTAATATTAGAAATTATTCTTTTTCTTTTGCGTTAAATCGGGAATATTTAATTTTATTTTTACATTGGTTTCCTATCAATTTACTAATTTTAAAGGGGGATATTATAGTAATTATGTTTTAGAAATTTTTGTTTAAATAGTTTATGTAAAATTTTGATTTGTGGTGTCAAAGAAATAAAATTAATTTATTTTAAACAGTGGAATTTATTTCTATTTGTTTTTTATTTTTTATTTATTTAGTGATTTTAAGAATTAGTTCTTTTTTTTTAGGAATTTATTTTTTAATAAATGATTTTACTATTTTTTTTGAGTGGGAAGTATTTAGAATTAATAGTTCTATGGTTTTTATAGTATTAATTTTTGATTGAATTAGTTTATTATTTATATCTTTTGTCTTATTTATTTCATCTTTAGTAATTTATTATAGAAAAGATTATATAAGAGAAGACCCTTTTATTAATCGATTTATTTTATTAGTTTTATTATTTGTTCTTTCAATAATAATATTAATTTTAAGACCAAATTTAATTAGAATTCTTTTAGGGTGAGATGGTTTAGGTTTAGTTTCTTATTGTTTAGTTATTTATTATCAAAATGTAAAGTCTTTTAATGCTGGGATGTTAACTGCGCTATCTAATCGTTTAGGTGATGTTGCATTTTTAATAGCTATTGCTTGAATATTAAATTATGGAAGTTGAAATTTTCTTTTTTATTTAGAGTTTATAAAAAATGATTTAGAAATACAAGTTATTTGTATTTTAATTATTTTTGCTGCTATAACTAAAAGTGCTCAAATCCCTTTTTCTTCTTGGTTGCCTGCTGCGATAGCTGCCCCTACCCCAGTGTCTGCTTTAGTACATTCGTCAACTCTTGTTACAGCAGGAGTTTATTTATTAATTCGTTTTAATTATTTGTTTTTAGAGACTTTTGCAAGAAAGATTTTATTAACAATTGCTTGTTTGACAATATTTATAGCAGGTTTAGGGGCTAATTTTGAATTTGATTTAAAAAAAATTATTGCTCTTTCAACCTTAAGTCAATTAGGTTTAATGATAAGAATTTTGGCTTTAGGGGCTTATAAATTGGCTTTTTTTCATTTATTGACACATGCTTTATTTAAGGCTCTTTTATTTATATGCGCCGGAGCTATTATTCATAATATAAAAAATTCACAGGATATTCGGGATATAGGGATATTTTCTGTTTATATACCTTTTACAGTTTCTTGTTTAAATGTTGCAAATTTAGCTTTATGTGGATTTCCTTTTTTGGCTGGGTTTTATTCTAAAGATTTAATTTTGGAGTTTGTTATAGTATCTTATGTAAATAATTTTATTTTTTTTTTATTTTTCTTTTCGACTGGTCTTACTGTAAGTTATTCTTTGCGTTTATTTTATTATTTGTTTATTTTAAATATAAATCAGAGTTCATTTAATAGTGTTAGAGATTTAAGTTTAACTATGTCAAAAAGTATATTGGGCTTATTAATTTTTGCTATTATTGGAGGTTCAATATTGAATTGATTAATTTTTCCTTTTTCTTTTATAATTTGTTTAACTAGATTATTTAAAAGTTTAATTACTGTAGTTTGTTTGTTAGGTGGAGTAATTGGCTATATTTGTTCTAATTTAACTTTTTTTTCTATTAATAAATCTATAAATTATTATTTATTTTCTTTTTTTTCTTGTTCAATATGGTTTATACCTCCTATTTCTACAATAGGTGTAATTTATTATCCTTTAAATTTAGGGTTTAAATTATTCAAATTTATTGATCAAGGATGAACAGAATTTTTTGGGGTTCAACAAATTTTTTCTTATTTTGTAAAAATTTCTAATTTTTTTCAATTAATTCAGTTTAATAATTTAAAAATCCATATAACTTTGTTTTGTTTTTGGCTATTATCTTTAATAATAATTTTATTATTATTAAGAATTTAAAAAAATAATTTATTTTTTAGTATAATTTAAGTAGCTCATAGTTTAGAGTATAGTTTTGAAGCAGCTAGGGAGATTTCTGAATCCTTAAATATTAAGTAATAACTTTTAGTATAAAAAATATTTTATAAAGATTCCTGATCTTATTTTTATAATGAAAATATAAAGTTTTGTTTAAACTATATAAAAAGAAATATAAATGGAATTAAACCATTAAAGATTAAAGTTAGCAGCTTTTTCTTGGGCATCATATTTCTTTAATTGGAATTATGGTGAAATTCATTTTTATCATTAACAGTGATAGACCTCTTTTTGGTTTCAATTAAAAATAAGGATAAATTAATATCAAAAATTAGGTCGAAACTAATTACAAATTTTTTTTGCTTCTTATTTAATTAAGATTTTATTTAAAATAAAAAAAATAAAAGATAAGAATAATTAAAAAAATTAATACTTTTTGAATGCAAATCAAATGTTATACTTAACTATATTCTTTTAAAATATATAACTAAAAGGTTCAATTTAAGGCGCCTTGGTTTCATTCATGGAAAAGCCCAATGATTAAAATAAAAATAAAAATAAAATTAGTTATTGTTCAAATAATTAGATTAGATGATTTTAAAGTTAAAATTATAGGTAAAATTAAAGCAATTTCTACGTCAAAAATTAAAAAAATAATTGCAATTAAAAAAAATCGAATTGAGAATGGAAGACGTGAAGAATTTAATGGATTAAATCCACATTCAAAAGGAGAGAGTTTTTCTCGGTCAATTTGTTTTTTTTTTGATAAAATGGAGGAAAGTATTATTACAATAAAAGCAATGATAAATAAAATAAAAGATATAATCAATAAATTAATAATTATTTATATTAAATTTTTTTAAACCTTATGATTGGAAGTCAAATATACTTTTTATACTATATAAATTTTTAATTAAAATAATAATTTTTTTTTATTAATTTATAATTTTATTGATTGAATTTAGTTTAAATTTTAATTTAATTTTATTGTTATGTAAGTGAAAAGTAAAAATAAATAAATTTATTTATCCTCCTCATCAATAAATTGAAATAAATAAGAATAGTCAAACAACATCAACAAAGTGTCAGTATCAGGCTGCTGCTTCAAATCCAAAATGATGGTTTTTAGAAAAATGGTTTTGTAAATGGCGGATTAAACAAACTAATAGAAAAGTTGTTCCAATTAATACATGAATTCCATGGAATCCTGTAGCTATAAAAAATGTAGAACCATAAACGGCATCTGCAATAGTGAAAGATGCTTCTGAATATTCGTAAGCCTGCAGAATAGTAAAGTAAATTCCTAAAAGAATAGTAAAAAAGAGACCTTGTGTAGCTTGTGAATGATTATTTTCTATTAAGCTATGATGAGCTCATGTTACTGTGACACCTGACGAAAGTAAAATTGCGGTATTAAGTAAAGGAACTTGGAAAGGGTTAAAAACTAAAATTCCTATAGGAGGTCATATTTTTCCTAATTCAATTGTTGGGGAAAGGCTACTGTGAAAGAAAGCTCAAAAAAATCTGATAAAAAAAAATACTTCAGAAACAATAAATAAAATTATTCCTCAACGAAGACCTAAAGTTACGGGGAGTGTATGTAAACCTTGAAAAGTTCCTTCTCGTGAAATATCACGTCATCATTGAATTATTGTTAAAATAGTAACTAAATTTCCTAATAAAAATAATGAGGGGTCATATTGATGAAATCATTTTGTTAGTCCTGCAGTAACTATTAAGGCTCCGATAGCTCCTGTTAATGGTCAAGGGCTATAATTTACTAAATGAAATGGGTGATTTGCATGTGTTATCATAAAAAGAGTTTAAATAATTTCACTTGAATAAAGAGTTCTTAAAATTGTAAAAACATAAGATTGAATAATGGCAACAGCAGATTCTAATATTAATAAAAGCAATTGTGTAATAATTAATAAAGATATAAAAATTATAGATAATGAATTTCCTGTATTTCCTAATAATGTTAGTAAAAGGTGGCCAGCAATTATATTTGCTGAAAGTCGAACTGCTAAAGTTCCAGGTCGAATGACATTTCTGATAGTTTCAATTAATACTATAAAAGGTATTAAAACTGGGGGTGTTCCTTGAGGGACTAGATGGGCAAATATATGTTTTGTATTGTTAATTCATCCAAAAAGTATAAATCTTAATCATAAAGGTAAAGCTAAAGAAAGTGTAATTGTTATATGACTTGTTCTTGTAAAAATATAAGGAAATAGTCCGAGGAAATTATTAAATAAAATAAAAGTGAAGAGAGAAATAAATATAAAAGTTGTTCCGTTAAAACTATAAATCCCAATTAATGTTTTAAATTCTTTGTGAAGGGTAGAAAAAATTTTATTTCAAAAAATTGAAATTCGGGAAGGAAGAAATCAAAAAATTATAGGAAAAAATAGAATCCCTAAAAATGAACTTATTCAGTTAAAAGAAATATTAAAAATATTTGTTGATGGGTCAAAAATAGAAAATAAATTTATTATCATTTTCAATTTAAAGAATTTTTTATATTTGTGAAATTTAGTTGATTAGAAATATTAGGTGAAGAATAGTGAATATTAAAATAATTAAGGATATTAAAGATTATAAAAAGAAGGATAAAATAAATAAATAGAAGTGATCATAGTATAGGGGATATTTGAGGAATAAAAAAATATTTTTTAAAAAATAATTTTAGTTTGACAAACTAATGTTATAAAGTATTTAACTAATTTTTTATAAAAATCATTAGAAGTATATACTAATTTACTATATTTTGGTTTAAGAGACCATTACTTGCTTTTCAGTCATCTAATGATAATTTTTTAAATTTTTATGACGATATTATTTAATTTATATTTGAAATTCATTTAATAAAATAATTTGTAGGAGTTCTTTCAATAACAATTGGTATAAAGCTATGGTTTGCCCCGCAGATTTCTGAACATTGACCATAAAATAATCCAGGACGATTGATGAAAAAATTAGTTTGATTTAATCGTCCAGGGTTAGCATCAATTTTTACACCTAAGGAAGGTACTGTTCAAGAATGAAGAACATCTGTAGCTGTTACTAAAATTCGAATTTGATTATTAATAGGTAAAATAACTCGATTGTCAACATCTAGGAGACGAAAAGAATCTAAATTTAATTCTGTAGAAGGAATTATGTAAGAATCAAATTCAATATTTTTAAAATCAGAATATTCATAACTTCAATATCATTGGTGTCCAATTGTTTTAATAGAAATTGCTGGGTGGTTAATTTCATCTAATAAATAAAGAATTCGAAGTGAAGGAAAAGCAATAAAAAGAAGTACAATGGCAGGTAAAATAGTTCAAATAATTTCAATAGTTTGTCCGTGAAGAAGAAATCGATTGTTTAATTTATTGAAAAATAAAGTTCTTATTAAATAACCTACTAAAGATGTGACTAATAAAATAATTAAAAGAGAGTGATCATAAAAAAAATTTAATTGTTCTATAATTGGGGAATTTCTGTCTTGTAGTCCTAAGCTAGATCATGTTGTCATTAAATTTCTAATAAAAGTTAAAACTTTATCTATGAAGCTTAAATTCATTGCATAATTTCTGCCATATCAGAATTTATAAAAATAAAAAATTTGGATAATAATTAGAAAAAAAAAGAAGTATAGTTTTAAGTTAGTTTGTTAAAATAGGTAATTCATTATAAGAATGTTCCATTGGGGGTAAATTTTGATATCATTCAATAGAAGAATTAAATTGAAGAGGAAAAATTTGGTTTCGATGAGTAGATATACTTTCTCAAATAATAAAAATAAAAAATAATGTACCAATTATAGAAATTGTAGATCCTAAGGAGGAAATCACGTTTCAAGAAGTGTATGCATCAGGATAATCTGAATATCGTCGAGGTATACCTGCAAGGCCTAAAAAATGTTGAGGGAAAAATGTTAAATTAACACCAAAAAATATAATTCCAAATTGTGTTTTTAATCAGTTTTCATTTAAAGATAGCCCTGTAAGAAGAGGGTATCAATGAACAAATCCGGCTATGATAGCGAAAACAGCTCCCATAGAAAGAACATAGTGAAAATGAGCTACAACATAATAAGTATCATGAAGAATAATATCAATAGAAGAATTAGCTAAAATAACTCCTGTAATTCCTCCAACTGTAAATAAAAATACAAATCCTAAAGCTCAAAGTATTGAAGGAGAATAATTAATTTGTGTTCCATGAAGAGTTGCTAATCATCTAAAAATTTTGATTCCTGTAGGCACTGCAATAATTATAGTAGCTGATGTAAAATAAGCTCGAGTATCAACATCTATCCCAACAGTAAATATATGATGGGCTCAAACAATAAATCCTAAAAGACCAATTGCTAGCATAGCATAAATTATACCTAATGTACCAAATGTTTCTTTTTTCCCTCTTTCTTGACTAATAATATGGGAAATTATTCCGAATCCAGGAAGAATTAAAATATAAACTTCTGGATGACCAAAAAATCAAAATAAATGTTGATAAAGAATGGGGTCTCCTCCTCCTGCTGGATCAAAAAAGGAAGTATTTAAATTACGGTCTGTTAAAAGTATTGTAATAGCTCCTGCTAAAACTGGAAGAGATAAAAGTAAAAGAACTGTTGTAATAACAATAGATCACACAAATAATGGTATTCGATCTAAGGTGATTCCTTTAGATCGTATATTAATAACAGTTGTAATAAAATTTACAGAACCAAGAATAGAGGAGACACCCGCAAGATGGAGAGAAAAAATTGCTAAGTCTACTGAAGCTCCACTATGGGCAATTCTAGCAGAAAGAGGGGGGTAGACTGTTCAACCTGTTCCGGCTCCATTTTCTACAATTGAACTTGAAAGAAGTAAAGTAAGAGAAGGTGGAAGGAGTCAAAATCTTATATTATTTATTCGGGGGAAAGCTATATCTGGGGCTCCTAGTATTAATGGTACTAATCAATTACCAAAACCTCCAATTAAGATAGGTATAACTATAAAAAAAATTATAATAAAAGCATGAGCAGTTACGATAACATTATAAATTTGATCATCACCAATTAATGTTCCAGGATGCCCTAATTCGGCTCGAATTAAAACTCTTAAAGAAGTTCCTACTATTCCTGATCAAGCACCAAAAATGAAGTATAAAGTTCCAATATCTTTATGATTTGTAGAAAATAATCATTGTTGCAAAATTAAGATTAAATGGCTGATAAAAGTAATAGATTGTAAATCTATAAATGAAAATTAATTTTTCTTTAATCATTAACCTTATAGTCAAAAATGATATTAGACTGCAATTCTAAAGGAGTAATTAATTTATTATTTAGGTTTTAAAATTTAAAAGGTTAAAAACTTTTATTTATAACTTTGAAGGCTATTAGTTTTGTTAACTTAAAATTTTATTAAAATAAAAAAAAAAAGAGATTAATAAAAATTAACCCAAATAAATTTATAAAAAGAAAAAATGACAATAAAAAAAAATTATTTAAATTATAAAAATGATTAAAATTTCAATTTATTTCATTGTAATTTAAAAGAAATGAAGAATAAGAAAGGCGTAAATAAAAATATAGAGTAATTAAAGTAAAATAAATTAATAATATTAATAAAAAAAAATAATTTATTGTTATTAAATAATTAATTATTATTCATTTTGGGAAAAATCCTAAAAATGGGGGGAGGCCTCCTAAAGATAAAAGTGGAATAAAAATTAATGTTTTGATTAAGTTTTTAAAATTAAAAAATGAAAAAATTTGATTAAAGTTAAAAATTTTAAAATTATTAAAAATTAAAACGATAGAAATTGATAAAAAACAATAAAATAAAAAATAAATTATTCAAATATTTTGGTTATTTAAAATACCTGTTAATATCCACCCTAAATGGTTAATAGAAGAATAGGCTAGTAATTTTCGAATAGAAGTTTGATTTAAGCCATTAATTCTACCAATAATAATAGAAAAAATAATAGAAAAAATAAAAAAATTGAAATTTATACAGTAAGATAGGAGAATAATTGGGGCAATTTTTTGCCAAGTCATTAAAATAAGATTATTAATTCAATTTAAACCTTCTATAACAATAGGAAACCAAAAATGAAAAGGGGCTATACCAATTTTTATTATAAAAGAAGAAGCAAAAATAATATTAAAAATAAAATTTGTTTTTTCTATCATTTTAAAAGAAATAAAAGAAAAAAAAATAATAAAAAAAAGAAGAACTCTAGAAGCAAGAGCTTGAGTTAGAAAATATTTTAAAGCAGCTTCTGAAGAATAAAGATTATTAGTTTTTATCATTAAGGGGATAAATGATAATAAATTAATTTCTAAACCTATTCAGACTCTGAACCAAGAAGAAGCTGAAATTCTAATTAAAGTTCCTAAAAATAATATAATTAAAAATAATATTTTGTAAGAATTTTTTAAAATTAAAAAGAAAAGGATTTTTACCTTTATATGTAGGGTATGAACCTAAAAGCTTAATTAGCTTATCTTTTTAAAATTATATTTTAGTGTATGAAGCACAAAAGATTTTGATTCTTTTAGAGATAGTTTAATTCTATTAAATATAAATTTTGTATTTTATAAATAAATTTAATGAATATAATATTAAAATTATATAATATCCCTATCAAGGAAATCCTTTTTATCAGGCAATTCATT